AAGACGGCTATTCCTTGCTCATTATCAGACAATCACTTATGCACAAACCCCGTCTGGGGCTAATAGTGTTCATGTCCCATCTGATCTACAACCCTTTTCGCTCCGCTTAGCTGTAACCCCCTCTCGGGGTATTTTAGTGATAGGTTCTATAGGAATTGGACGATCCTATTTGGTCAAATACCTAACGAAAAACTCGTATCTTCCTTTCATTACGATATTTCTGGACAAGTTCCGGGATACAGTTTTTCGTTTTGCTGATGATGATGATGACAGTGATGCCAGTGATGATGAGATCGATATTTTTATTGATGCTCGTGACCCTATTGAGGCTATTAATCAAGATATTCATGTTTTTGACGATATGGATATTGATTTTGATCCTAAGATCTTTAGTTTTGAGGAGAGAGATGCTCATGACGATAAGATTAATATGGAGCTGGAACAGCTAACTAGGATGGATGCGCTAACTGAGGAGATGGACACGGTGTGGCGCGTAGCCCAATTTTATATCAGCCTTCAAATCGAATTAACAAAAGCAATCTCTCCTTGCATAATATGGATTCCAAACATTCATGAGCTGCATTTTAGGGATTCGGGTTCCTTCTCCCTCGAGCTATTAGTGAACCTTCTCTCCTGGGATTGTGAAAGATCTTCCACTGGAAATAGTCTTGTTATTGCTTCGACCCATTTTCCCCAATTCGTGGATCCCTCTCTAATAGCTCCGCATAGATTAGATACGTGCATTAAGGTACGAAGGCCTCTTATTCCACAACAACGAAAGTACTTTTTCACTCTTTCATATACTAGGGGATTTCGCTTGGAAAAAAAAGCGTTCCAGGCTAATGGATTCGCGGCCATAACCATGGGTTCCAATGCACAAGATCTTATAGCACTTACCAATGAGGCCCTATCGATTAGTATTTCACATGGGAAATCAATTATAGACGAAAATACAATTAGATTCGCTCGTCATAGACAAACTTGGGATTTGCGAGCCCATGGAATACCGGTTCAGAATTCTCGGCTCCTTTTCTATCAGATAGGAAGGGCTGTCGCACAAAATTTACTTCTAAATAATTGCCCCATAGATCCGATATCTATCTATCTGCAGAAGACATTCTGTAACGAAGGGGATTTTTATTTGTACAGCTCGTACGTCGAACTTGGAATGAGCACGAAGAAATTAACGATACTTCTTTATCTTTTGAATTGTTCTGCCGGATCGGTCGCTCAAGATCTTTGGTCTCCACCCGAACCAGAGGAAAACAATAGGATCGCTTATGGTAGACTCGTTGAGAATGATTTTGATCTAGTTCATGGCCTATTAGAAATAGAAGGCATTCTAGAGGGATTCTCACGGACAGATCTAGAGGGATGCTCACGGACAGAAAAAGATTGCAGTCAGTTTGATAAGGATCGAGTGCCATTGCTTCTTCGGCCCGAACCAAGGAATCCCTCAGATATGATACAAAATGGATTTCAATCTATGATTGATCAGAAATTTATCTATGAATCGGAGGAGGTGTTTGTAGCGGGGGAAAAAGTCAACCCGCAGAAGGTGTTCTCCAATTTCATAGTTTGGGCTCCTAGAATATGGTCCCCTTGGGGCTTTCTATTTGATTGGGTCGAAAGGACCAATGACAATGAATTGGGAGTTCCCTATTGGTCCAGTTCATTTTGGGCCAAGCAGATCCAGTTCGTTCTTGCGGACTATGAAGAGGATGAGCTTGAAGAGAATGATCAAGAGAATGATTCGTATTATGATGAAGATGAAGTTGAACCGAATCCTAATCCTCTTGAAGCGGATGAGCAAAAGAAGGAGAGGGGTGTGTATTATAAGCTTGACGATCAAGATAACGATGGGTTTGAACCTCAATTTGACAGGTTTAATTATGAAGTCGGTGATAAGTTTTACGAGGCGTTCTTGCAGAGTATATACCTGACACGAGCTAGAATTCGAATTTCCAAAGAACAAGTCCTTTTTCGAATAAGCCAATTCATTTGGAACCCTGGAAATCCATTCTTTGTCCTATCCGAAGATCCGGCCCTTGCCTCTATGTTTTCACATCGAGAATTCTTTGCAGATGCAGATGAAGAGATATTAAAGTGGTTTATTACTTCCGAAATCAAATCTATGAGAAAAAGCTGGATTTTCGAGGAGACGCAAGAAAAGCGCTTCGAAGGGTTGAATCATCGCCGGAGATGGCTTAGAAGAACCAATAGTTCTAATGGATCTTTCCGTTCTAATACTCTATCCGAGAGTTATCAGTATTTATCAAATCTGTTCCTATCGAACAGAACACTATTGGATCAAATGCAAAAGACATTGGTGAGAAAAAGATGGCTTTTCCCGGATGACATGCAAAATTTTTTCATGGAACAATATGCTACTGCTGAAACACGGAAGAATTGAAATCTTAGATCAATACACTATGTATGGATGGTATGAACTGCCTAAACAAGAATTCTTGAACAGCGAACAACCAGTTCAGATATTCAC